TATAGAACACGGAATTCAATGGAAGCAATGATAAATAAATACAAATAGAAAAGGAAAGGGAGGAAATACAAAAAAATAGAAGAGAAAAGTAATACAAAGTTATATACAAATCACTACCCCCTTTTTTGTATTTCCTTAATTTATTTCCTTAATTGAATTTCGGTTGATTAGGACGAAGTTCCTTAAAAACCTCCGCCTTCTTTAAAATATCCTGAACAGTTCCTGTAGGTTGAGCCCCTTTTTCAAGGAAATATAAAATAGCAGGAACATTTAAATAAGTTTGATTCTTTATCGGATCATAAAAACCTACTTTCCGAAGATCTTTTCCTTCTCTTCGGGATCGAACATCAATTGCAACGATTCGATAGACGGCTCATTGGGATAGATGTAGATGAACAACACCCCCCCTAGAAACGTATAGGAAGCTTTCTCCTCGTACGGCTCGAGAAAATGATTGATTCGAGGTTTTGTCTCTGTATGGAATTCTATCTAAGAAATGACAACTGGGTCCATAAAATGATCAAATCAATTAAAGATGTAAGTCTTTTTTTTTCTTCTTTCTTCCTGAAAATAAAAAAGAAAGCATTCATACTCTCATAACTCAAGTTGGATAACTTTCAAACAGTTCAAAGGAAAATCTTTCGGCAATTTCATTTATTGAGCGGTCTTTCCTCTTTTTTTGTTTGTCTCGTTTAAAATCGGATTCTTCAGTCTGATCCAGTTATTAAGACAATTTAAAAGGTGTTTCCTTGTTCTGGGATCCTTTATCTTTGTTTTATTTTAAATCATTGGGTTTAGACATTACTTCGGTGCTTTTTAATCCTTTCAAAATGGCAGCAACATACCCTTTTTTCGATTTCTATGAAAGAATCCTACAAGACGATGGATTCCCTCGTGAAACACTTTGGATCGAAAAAGTTTGATCAATTCCAAGAAATTTTTTAATTTTAAACTTGCTCGAATTGGATTCTTTCGATTTCCATACCGAAGATACATTTACGAAGTTGTTTCAATTTTTTTATTGATTGGCATTAACCCTAGACCCTTGCCCCGAGAAATAAATTAATACTTTCTACTCGAGCTCCATCATGGACTATTTACATTCCAAGACAACAAAAAACGAGGGGTTCTAGTGAAACAGAACCAATGATGTCGAGCCAAGAGCACCTTCATTCCTACATAAAATGGTGGATGTACAAATCCACAACGGATCGTGTCCTTCAAGTCGCACGTTGCTTTCTACCACATCGTTTCAAACGAAGTTTTACCATAACATTCCTCTAAGAACCGGTATGGAATTGATTCAATTATGGAATCATGAATAGTCATTGGTTGGGCTGATGTATAAACACCATAATCTATAGTATTTTCTATATCTTCTATATCTTTCTATATCTATAGTATATAGATATAAAGAATACTATAGATATAGGTGGATATATATTTTTCTGAAGAAGTCTTAGTAAGACCCCATCACTAATATTAATTTGTCTAACATATTATTATTATATTAATTAATATATAATAAATATTAATTAATATATAATAAATAATTTTTTTATATAAATAATATAATAAAAAATATAATAAAAAATAAGACGAATAAATGAATTCTTTTTGATTCTGCATCTTCACGTGACTTAATAGGAGAGAAAGATTCAGCTTCTAAGGAATGATTAAACTATTTCTCTTTCTAAATTTATTCGAAATTTAGAAAGTTCCCTTTTCGACATCATTCTTCGAAGAAAATTTGATAGTTAAAAACAACTTTTGATCATCTTAGGAAAAAAGATAAGTCTTTTTTTTTTTAATTGAATCATCAACGATTTCAATGATTTAAAATAGATAAATACACCAAACAACAAATCCAATTTTTTTTATGAGATGGATAAAAAAAGATTAATGTAAGGTAAGATTTTAATTCGTATTCTTTTTTTTTTTAATCTGATTGATAAAATCCAAAGAATGGGGAGGGTTTCGTATCTATCAATTCGATCAAATAGACGGAGCAATTGTCACCGTTTATAGATATTGAAATGAACGCCTTCCCATTACTGATTAACTTCTATCTACCCCATTCTATGGGACTGATGCAGCATAAATCAAAAGAAAAGAAGGGGGTGTCCTAGTCTTTTTTATTTTTACGAAATGCGAGCTGTCTAGGCACAAAGCCAAACAAGTCCAGATTAAGTCCAGTTTTTGCTCCTTTTTTTGCTATTTTAGCCTAACTCTTTTTTTGCTATTTTAGCCTAACTCATTGATTAAGAATTAAGAGACTTAGTGAATTTAATTAGTACCAAAAACCCCCTCTTGGCGAAAAGTCAAGAAATCTACAAAAAATAAAATTGAATCTAATTAGGCTAATTTAGGGGGTAGAGAATACGAGATAGGGAATATGGATTCTTCCGCATCTCGATTCAGTTTAAAAAAAAGATTCATCGAAGAAAAAAATAAGAAACAACAATCAAATCACATTCCAGCTAACATTTCGATTTTAAAC